ACCATTTCGGACACAGCGGGTACATTCCAAAATTACCGTTACTCGGACATCTTTACCCTTGGCCATGAACCTCCCTTTGATTTTTGGTTTACTCAACTCTTCCATTTTCGGTCCGAAACGAAGAAGAAGAAAGAAAAAAAAAATAGAAGTGACTAACTGGAAATAAAATTATGAAAGATTTCGCTGCAATCAATAAAGTAATAATAAGTAATACAATGATTTCTAAATTCGATTTCTAATCGCAGTACAGTATTTCATTTAAGTATTTTGTATAATACTCTTGTCCCAGCCCCACATTTTTCGTTCTACCTCTATTAGGAATTTAATTAGAACTTGAACCCGAGTGCCGCAGATGTTGAATCCACTTTTCTTTTTTCTCCTTCCTCCCTTATTCTAATTCTAAAAAAAGGGAAAAAAGAGAAAAGAGGAGGAAAGGGATTAGTCACAGATATTTGATTGTATCTTTAATTTTCTTCATCCTTTCCCATATCAATAACTAGAATGAAAAAAAGGGGAATGTCAACGCATCCGGGAAAAAACGATTAATCTCTATCAATAGACCTGCTAAAGCCCCAAACCATAGAGTACTTAGTACCGGTGCCACGGAGAGATATGTTTTTAGATCTCGCATTGAAAACCTCCTTCTTTTTTTTTATTGTAATACATAAGGGTAATACATATATGATCAGATACATATGGAGTTAAGGACCGACTGTAGTTGTACATGGAATCCTTAATTTGAATTCAAATGTACAATGATCCGGTAGATCATATTTTCCTTTTTGAAAACTAAAAATAAAAAATAAAAAATACGTCCCTTTCTTCTTGAGCATTCCCGAAAAATATTTATTTATTTTTACGTATTTTTTATTTTTACGGTGGGTTACGTATTTCATATGTATCTAAGTCTTTTACTTTTATTATATGTTATATGAAACTAAAAAGAAGAAATAGCAGGATAAATTGTGTATATCAATGGAGGAAATAATGATGTGGAAAACAAGACAGGAATTCTCTACAATGACACTGTAGAACAATTGAAGGGATGTGGCGCAGCTTGGTAGCGCGTTTGTTTTGGGTACAAAATGTCACGGGTTCAAATCCTGTCATCCCTACCTATTACTTTACTTTGAGCAGGAACGAAAGATCAATCGAGATCGATTCAAATTCAAATTGGACATACATAATCTTTCATTTTTATGATACTATCTAGTAGATGCATACAAAATGTATTGGGGTTCCAAAAATCCTCTTTTTCTTTATAGTCTTATCTATTCTGATATCTGATACGAAAGCGCTCTTAGTTCAGTTCGGTAGAACGTGGGTCTCCAAAACCCGATGTCGTAGGTTCAAATCCTACAGAGCGTGATTTCATTTTTGTTAGATTGAATTAGACTGAAATAGCTTCACTAATTTGAACAGCAATCTAAATTTGACCTCCTGTAGATTAAAGACAAGAAGGAGGTCAATCAAAAAAAAAATAGATTTTATTTAATCAAAGGTCCAACTGATCACCACGTCTGTATTGTAAATATGCAGTTACGAATAATCCAGCCAAAGTAATAGGAATTAGACCTAACACGATTCCAAATAGAAAAACTTCAATCATTTCAATTTGTTTGAAAGGAAAAAAAAAAGAGGTAATATCTATTCCTAAATATTAATCCGAATTGCCATGAATCTCAATAACCAAGAATTGACAATTGGCGCGGTAAGTAACTATAGAATACTATAAATTGTTCATTTAATTAATTTCAAATAAGTCGTATCTTGCTCAGACCGATAAATAGAGCTGCAGTTATAGTTAAAGCCGCTAGTAGAAAACCGAAATAACTAGTTATAGTAGGCATAAAAGAGCTAAATGAAATATGTTCTTTTTATACATATGTTTATAAGGCATTTACCTAAGTTTCCATTTTTGTTTTGCAAGCTAAGAGGATAAGCAAAAAGACCGATTGAAAGAAGAAGTTCGATTGAAAACTTTTGATTCATCAATCATTATAGGCGGAACTAACAAAGATAAAGTGACAGACATATAAAAAGAAATTGATTCATCATCTATGTCATCTACCCATACCGTGATTCCAATCAACAGATCTGTTGAACAACTCTCTTGGGTAAACTATTAATAATAAGAACTATGTCGTGGGACTTCATTCAAAAATGAAACTCTTTTTGAATCACTATGGAATAAAATTGGAAAATAATTTCTATTTTGATCATTTTTTTTTTCATTTTAGAATTGTATCGAATCTATTTTCTATTTTAGAACAAAACGCCACCTTATAAAACTTTTTCCTTTACTTTCATTTTAACTCATTAGATTCAGTAGTGGGTTCATTCACACAATATCTTGAATGAATGAGAGGAGAAAAATGATCACGCGATCACTCAAAAAAAAAAAAAAATCTTTATTTTTGTCCAATTAGATTTTAAGACTAGTAATTCCTATTATCTTTTCTTTTTTTTATAGGTTCGACATTCTATCTTTCCATATTAT